AAGATTTAGTTACGATTCGAACTAGACTTTTCTATCTTTATCCATGGATCCTTTACTTATACTTAAAAAATTGGAAGTATTGATCCAATTCAAAAACAAAATTATGTTTCGCAATTTCATAATCCAAATTTTCAATTTCGAATTGACCCTTGGATACAAATCACGAGAACGGATATTTTTCCCCAAATCTTTTATTTTCATTTTAGAGTGAAAGGATTCAACTTTAATCCTTTTAAGAAATAAAGTTTTTGATTGGAATATCAATTAAACTGAATGACCCCTTAACTATTAAGGGGATTAATTGAACGAATCACACTTTTACCACTAAACTATACCCGCTACAATGCGATTATTGTCTAAAAAAGGGCCTTTTGTCGAACAAGAGAATCGGATGTAATCAAGATAGAACAAAAATTAAAAATAATCATGAAATGCAAATTCGAAATTAGAACGTTAACGTCTTTGTCAGGAGTCCTAATGCAATTAGGAAAGAAGGAGTTATTTCGTTTAAATAACTAAATTTAATAATTAAAAATTTCATAATTAAAAAAAACTCTTTTGTTGGACGAATTTTGACAGATATGGCTCGACAAAACAACTTAAGTCATAAGACAAAAACAAGTGGATTGTGAAAAAATCCCTAGTTCCATTTTTCCTTTTTTTCAGTATTTTTTTCCAGTAAAAGTAAAAAAAAAATGGAAATAAAAAAAAAAAAAGAAACGAAAGAATAATAAGAAATGACACTTTGATTCTAATTCTATATCATCATAGGAATGGAAATAGTCCTTCTTTTTCTTGTTCGTTGAATACAATAAAAGAAGTATTTCATTTTTGGGTTTTCAAATTCAAATCAAATCCAAATAAATCATTTTTGTTTATGTTATGGTTCGCATTTTTTCTATGGGTCGGCGGTATGGTTCATTAGAACAAAAAAAGGCCCGGCTGGGTACTGACCAGGCCAGGCCGTCGAAGTGGAAATAAAAAAGGCCCCGTTGAACGAAATTAAAGAGATATTATTTTCTTTAGGTTTTTTCTATTTTATCTCTTTCGAATGCTTTCTGTCTTTTAATTTTCTATAAATGATAGAAATGGAATTGCTAATAAAAGTTAGATCTATTTATATAATAGAATACAAAAGACAATAAAAAAAATATATTCTATAAGCTATATTTTCTATGAGCTGTATAATCAATTTACTTTCTATATGCTCTAGAATATCGAGAATATAGAAAGTAAAGATATAAAATAAAGTAAAGACGGGCTTTTTTCAAGCATTATTTTTTGTGTAATGTAACAATGTAACATAGTAATTATTTGTTTTTTCAATTAGGAGAGATGGCTGAGTGGATTAAAGCGTCGGATTGCTAATCCGGTGTACGAGTTATTCGTACCGAGGGTTCGAATCCCTCTCTTTCCGTTTCGGTCGATCGCTTCGTATCTTTCAAATTCCAATTTAGCGAACACTTTTCCTTTTTTTTTAATAGTAACAGATGTGGAATCGAGAAAACCCTAAGAACATTGATACGACTAAAGCAAGCAACCCCTTCTTTTTTTTATTCTTCGCGTCCGGGATTACGCCCTGGATCATTAGACAGGAATCCGAAGATGAAGAGAGAAACAAAGAATATCACTACGGTGTAAACAAAGAGTTTGAGAGTAAGCATTACACAATCTCCAAATAAGTTTTTTGGGGAAAAGAAAAAAAAGAATAGATTCTCTATTTTTATACTACATATCCGATTTTGACATCAAGAAATGAAGTTCTTTTTAGAATTTCGATTCTATAATCTAGAAATAGAAAAGAGTTTTCAGAAATTCACACAATTCGAATTCAACATTGTGGTTGGCTCTAATATGGTTTCAGTGAAAAAGGGTCATAATCAACAAATCGCAAATGGGGGATCAAAATGGATCGTGGCTCCCCACGAATTTAACTGTTTGAATTGCGGCGAGGGTTCGTTCATATTGTACGACTCATCTGATCTTATCCATTGTTAGAATTTTTTTCTCGAACTCGAATAAATCATGAATTTTTCTAGCCCAATATTAAAGATCTCATCGAAAACTTACAGCAGCTTGCCAAACAAAGGCTAAGAGAAAAAATAGAACAGGTATTACTGGTATAACATCTACAATTGGATTCAAAAAAGCGTAGGCCTCGGGCAATTTGGCGAATAAAAAACTACTCGAATAAAGGGCAGAATTAAGACAGATATACATTAAACTAAAGATATTAAGCATAACAAACCTTTTTTTTTTTTTTTTTGGAGATAATTGTATTTTGATTGAGTTATTAATATCTTATTGATATAAGATAAAAAGGAAGAAAAGAAAGTAAGGTAGACAAAAAAATACTTCTTGGAACCGAACCAATCAAAACCCCAATCCTTCTATTCTCGTGTGATTATTGAAGAAATCATACTTTCATACAATATCTTAATTGAATTCTATGTAATGATCAAGAAATTCAGTTTGATTTTACACCTACACGTGTCACAACCCTAAACTAAAACAATAATCGAATTTTAGGGCTTGGACTGGAATTGACGAACAACCAATACTACGGTTTATTAGTACCGAATAGAAATTGAAATGGGGCGTCGCCAAGTGGTAAGGCAACGGGTTTTGGTCCCGGTATTCGGAGGTTCGAATCCTTCCGTCCCAGGCCGGACAGAATAAAAAAAAAAAAAAGAATTCCCCCCTTTGAGCAACTCTCTTAAGTATAATTTTTGATAAAATGTACGTCTTTTTTTTTTTTCAAAAATGATTTTCGGAATCAGACCTTTTTTCACAAATTGAATCGAATTCAAATAATACAAAAATGGAACTGAATGCATTTGTGGTCCACGCAAGCGGGGAACGCCGATCACAAGAGTTTGAATTTAAAAACCTTGGATGGGCATTTTTGCGTAGGCCCCCCCTTTCCTTCCCCTTTCATATTTAAGTAAGTTTCTTAGAAAAGTCTTACGTTCCCTATCGAGTTGAATTTTCAAAGATACATTCTAAATCGAAATGCGAAAGCCTCCTCATTTCCTATCTTTTTACAGTCCCAATTATTCTCTTTTCATTTCGGAATTCTAAAGAAGAGGGTATTCCTGGTACTGATTGAATTCGGGATTAAGTCTCTTAAGTAAGACTGGGTTCGATTAAAATAAAAAAAAATTAGAAGGAAACAATGTGGGACTTTTTGTCTTTGTATCTATACAAAATAGTCTAGCATCCCCTAAAATAGGATCTTTTTTTTTTAGGATTCATCATCCCCGCAGAAAGAATTTGGGGTGGGAGTAGATAAGAGTTAGGGAACAACGAAAGATACCGATTTGAATATCCGTGTCGGTCCAAATCTCATTAACCAATAATCCTGTTCCACATAGAATGGATTTTCTTTGACCCTAACCCAAAATTTTAGGTATTTTGTCTTGGGCTTTATTTAATGAATAATTGTAAATCTCGGGAATAACAATTGATACGGGGGTGATTCATACAGCCTATTTACAGTATTTTCAATTTGGGTAAAGATTATTGAATCTGAAGCCCACGACAAAAAAACGACGCAAAATTTGAGGAAAGGCTTATATGCATGGATTGCTATCCTTCTATTTCAGAGATAATGTTCTTTCGCTTTTTTTAAGATTTGTGGTGAGCCCTTACCTTACTATTAAATATTTAACATACAATATACATAATTACTTCCAACGAAAATTGTTCAGTCTAATCTGATAGATATGGAAATCACCCATTTTTTTTTGTAATTCTGATTTGATCTTTCATTTCAGGATTACGGATGAAAGACTAACAATCTAAATATTCCCTTCATATACAAGGAAAAAAGACTGTGTATAGACTGAAGAAATGACTATTCATGATTCCCTAATGGAATCAATTACATACCAGTTCCAAACTAGAGAAATGTTATGGTAAAACTTCGTTTGAAACGATGTGGTAGAAAGCAACGTGCGACTTGAAGGACATGATCCGCTGTGGATTTGCATCCACCATTTTCGATTTTATATAAATGGGCTCTTGGCTCGACATTCTTTCTTCTGTTCTATTAGAATCCTCACCTTTTGGTGGGTGGTAATGGAACTAGGACAGGATGGAGCTCGAGTAAAAGTATTTCTTCATTTCTCAGGGGCAAGGGTCTAGGGTTAATACCAATTAATAAGTTGGAAAAAACTTCGTAAGTAAATTTCGATTTTGATATAGAAATCGAAAGGATCTGATTCGAGCAATTTAGAAATCCAAAAGCAAGGGGAAGTTTTGTTGGAATTGGGAAAACTCTTTCCATCAAAAGTTTATCCCGTAGCAATCAATTGTTCGTATGATTCTTTGATAGAAAGAAATCAAAAAGGGGGTGTGTTGCTGCCGTTTTTTCAAAATTGAAAACTAAAAAACATTAAAGATCGCCGAAGTAATGTCTAAACCCAATGATTCAAAGCAAAGAGAAAGGGTCCTGGAACAAGGAAATACCATTTTCAATTGTCTCAACAATTCGATCAGAATGAAAAATCCAAAAATCGATTCGATTCGAAACGAGACAAACAAAAAAGAGGCTTGAGACCACTCAAAAAAGGAAATGCCTAAGGATTTTCGTTTGGGCTTTGAAACTTATCCAACTTGAGTTATGAGAGTAGGAATGCTTTTTTGTTTCTTTTGAAAAATGAAAAAGAAACAAAAAAAAAAGAAGGGCTTAAATCTCTAATTGATTTGATTATTTTATAGATCTATTTTACATTCTAATTCTATACATAGACATAACTACCACTTCTAACCATTTTTTTCTCGAGCCGTACGAGGAGAAAACTTCTTATACGTTTCTAGGGGGGGTATTGTTCATCTATATCTATCCCAATGAGCCGTTTATCGAATCGTTGCAATTGATGGTCGATCCCGAAGAGAAGGAAGAGATCTTCAGAAAGTGGGTTTTTATGATCCGATAAATAATCAAACCCATTTAAATGTTCCCGCTATTCTATATTTCCTTCTCAAGGGCGCCCAACCTACAGGAACCGTTCATGATATTTCAAAGAAAGCGGGGGTTTTTACAGAACTTAGTCTTAATCAAATTAAATTCTATTAAGGAATAGAACAAAAAAAGAGGGTGTGGAGGAGTCTTATATAGTTTTGTAGAATTTTTTCTTTACTATCCCCCCTTTTTGTTCTATTCATACCTCTTTCTTTTCGGTTTTTTTCAAGTATTTATCTAAAAAAGTATTCCTAAAGTTTTTTATTTATCTAATTCTTTCTATTTATTAATATATAAAATTTGATTTGTTATTTGAATTTTAATTCAATTTAATAAATAAAGAATTAACTCTTTTTGTTTTCGTCATTTTTTTTTTTAGTATTTTCTCAATCTTGATATTCAATATTCAATGTCATATTGACAATAGTGTATTGAACAAATATAATTCGATCGTGTAAAAATGAACCCATTTATCTCCGTCCTATAGGTTTTTTTCTTTTTATGTTCCGAATCAATTAGAAATTTTTTGATTCGAGTTCTTGATAGTTTAATATTTTGATTCCGTTGTGAAATTGAATTTCGTTTATTTTTTTTTATTCCGATTCTATCTACCCATTCGAATTCTTTGGGTTGCTAACTCAACGGTAGAGTACTCGGCTTTTAAGTACGGCTAGCATCTTTTACACATTTCTATGAAGCAAGGGATTCGTCCAAATCTTCGGGAGAGTTTGTAAGACCACGACTGATCCTGAAAGGAATGAATGGAAAAAACAGCATGTCGTATCAATGGATAATTTTGAGAATATTTTATTCTTGTTCAATTGACACAAAACCAAGTTTGAATTCTTGGCGCGGAACAAAAGAAATTTCATGAAAAGTTGGGTCGAGTGAATAAATGGATAGAGCCCTAGGGTTCTAATTATAGGGAAACAAAAAGTAACGAGCTTTGGTTCTTAATTTGAATGATTATCCGATCTAATTAAACGTTAAAAAGATATTAGTTCCTAACGCGGGGAAAGGTTTTCCCATGAGTGGATTATCGATTTATTTAATGAGTCCTAAGTATTCGTGAAGCCCTATTATGGGTTGTAGATGAATGTGTAGAAGAAGCAGTATATTGATAAAGATAGTTGTTTTTTCCAAAATCAAAAGAGCGATTGGAGTGAAAAAATAAAGGGTTTCTAACCACGTTGTTATAGTATAACAAACATAAACCAATTCAATTAACTGGAAATGAGAGGATAGAGAATCCGGTGATGAGTCGACCCGCTTTCAAGGTATCTACTTTTTTTACTACAATACTTTGTTTTCACCGTATCGCACTATGTATCGTTTGATCGCCCACTAAATCCCTTACCTTTGTTTTTAATCGAATTTCAAATGGAGGAATTTCAAGTATATTTAGAACTAGATAGATCTCAACAACACGACTTCCTATACCCACTTCTTTTTCGGGAGTATATTTATGCACTTGCTTATGATCATGGTTTAAATAGCTCGATGATTTCATTGGAAAGTGGGGGTTATGACAATAAATCTAGTTCACTAAGTGTGAAACGGTTAATTACTCGAATGTCTCAACAGATTAATTTGAGTATTGCTGCTAATGCCTCTAACCAAAATCCAATTTTTGGGCACAACAATAAGTTGTATTCTCAAATTATATCAGAGGGATTTGCTGTCGTGGTGGAAATTCCATTTGCCCCACGGTTGGTAGCTTTTTTAGAAGGGAAAGAATTTGAAAAATCTCAAAATTTCCAATCAATTCATTCAATATTTCCTTTTTTCGAGGACAAATTGTCCCATTTAAATTATGTGTTAGATGTACTAATACCCCACCCCATTTGTCCCGAAATCTTGGTTCAACCCCTTCGCTACTGGGTAAAGGATGCCTCTTCTTTCCATTTATTACGGTTCTTTCTCCACGAGTCTTTTAATTCGAATAGTCTTATTACTACAAAGAACTCTATTTCTGTTTTTTTAAAAAGGAATCCAAGATTGTTTTTGTTTCTATATAATTCTCATGTATATGAATATGAATCCATCCTCTTTTTTCTCTGTAACCAATCGTCTCATTTACGATCAACATCCTCTCGAGTCCTCGTTGAACGAATGTATTTCTATGGAAAAGTCGAAGATCTTGTCGAAGTCTTTGCTAAAGATTTTCAGGACATCTTATGCTTGTTCAAGGATCCTTTCATGCATTATGTTAGATATCAAGGAAAATACATTCTGGCTTCAAAGGATACGCCTCTTCTGATGAATAAATGGAAATATTACCTTGTCGGTTTATGGCAATGGCATTTTCACGTGTCGTCTCAACCAGGAAGGGTTCATCTAAACCACTTAGGCAAGTACTCTATCAACTTTCTGGGCTATCTTTCCGGTGTGCGACTCAATTCTTTGGTGGTAAGGAGTCAAATGCTAGAAAATTCATTTCTAATAGGTAATTCTATGAAGAAGGTCGATACGACCGTTCCAATTATTTATCTGATTGGATCATTGACGAAGGCGCGGTTTTGTAACGCATTAGG